GCTAGCATAGCTTAATTAAAGCATAACACTGAAGATGTTAAGATGGGCCCTAAAAAGCCCTGCCCGCACAAAGGCTTGGTCCTGACTTTACTATCAACTTTAGCCAAATTTACACATGCAAGTATCCGCCCCCCTGTGAGAATGCCCTACAGCTCCCTGCCCGGGAGCAAGGAGCTGGTATCAGGCACACATCTGTAAGCCCATGACACCTTGCTTAGCCACACCCTCAAGGGAACTCAGCAGTGATAAACATTAAGCCATAAGTGAAAACTTGACTTAGTTAAAGCTAAGAGGGCCGGTAAAACTCGTGCCAGCCACCGCGGCTATACGAGAGACCCAAGTTGATACCATTCGGCGTAAAGAGTGGTTATGGAAAATAGAGACTAAAGCCGCACACCTTCAAAGCTGTTATACGCATCCGAAGGCTAGAAGATCAACCACGAAGGTAGCTTTACAACCCCTGACCCCACGAAAGCTCTGGCACAAACTGGGATTAGATACCCCACTATGCCTAGCCCTAAACCTTGGTAATATATCACATACCCTACCCGCCTGGGAACTACGAGCACCAGCTTAAAACCCAAAGGACTTGGCGGTGCTTTAGACCCCCCTAGAGGAGCCTGTTCTAGAACCGATAACCCCCGTTCAACCTCACCCTTCCTTGTTTATCCCGCCTATATACCGCCGTCGTCAGCTTACCCTGTGAAGGCCTAAAAGTAAGCACAACTGGCACAACCCAAAACGTCAGGTCGAGGTGTAGCGCATGGAGGGGGAAGAAATGGGCTACATTCCCTATATTAGGGAACACGAACGGCGCACTGAAACACGCGCCTGAAGGAGGATTTAGTAGTAAGCGGAAAATAGCGTGTTCCGCTGAAATCGGCCCTGAAGCGCGCACACACCGCCCGTCACTCTCCCCAAGCCTATCACTTTAAATAATTAAAAACCCAAAAATCGCGGAGGGGAGGCAAGTCGTAACATGGTAAGGGTACCGGAAGGTGCACTTGGTAATATCAGAGTGTAGTTAAAATAGAATAACACTTCCCTTACACTGAAGAGACACCCGTGCAAATCGGATCACCCTGACGCCCAACAGCTAGCCCACAAACACAACAACAACCAACCATTATTTATAACCCCAAATGCACAAGTGTTTTAATTAAACAAACCATTTTTCCCCTTTAGTATGGGCGACAGAAAAAGGACTTAGGAGCAATAGAGAAAGTACCGCAAGGGATCGCTGAAAGAGAAATGAAACAACCCAGTGAAGCTAAGTAAAGCAGAGATTTATTCTCGTACCTTTTGCATCATGATTTAGCCAGCGTGACCCAAGCAAAGAGTGCTTTAGTTTGACACCCCGAAACTAGGGGAGCTACTCCAAGACAGCCTATTTATAGGGCGAACCCGTCTCTGTGGCAAAAGAGTGGAATGAGCTTTGAGTAGAGGTGATAAACCTACCGAACCTAGTTATAGCTGGTTGCCCGTGAAATGGATAGAAGTTCAGCCTCTCAGATTCTTTATTCACCTCAGTATTACCCCACCTGATACCACAAGAAACTGTGAGAGTTATTCAAAGGGGGTACAGCCCCTTTGAAACAAGATACAACTTTTCCGGGAGGAAAAAGATCATAATTAAATAAAGGTAAGTATTTGGGTGGGCCTAAAAGCAGCCATCCCAGTAGAAAGCGTTATAGCTCAAATACATCACTACCCCTCTCTATCCTGATCGTTAATTCTTACTCCCCCCTTCCCTACCGGGCCATCCCATGCAGACATGGGAGGGACCCTGCTAATATGAGTAATAAGAGAGCCAAGCCTCTCTCCTTGCACACATGTAATTCGGAACGAACCCGCACCGAGCATTAACGACCCCAAACGAAGAGGGACCTGAACAACAACCCAAACAACCAGAAAAAAATTCAAACATAAACCGTTAACCCTACACAGGTGTGCACCTCAGGAAAGACTAAAAGAAAGAGAAGGAACTCGGCAAACAAATCAAGCCTCGCCTGTTTACCAAAAACATCGCCTCTTGCAAAGCTAAAGAATAAGAGGTCCCGCCTGCCCTGTGACTATTAGTTTAACGGCCGCGGTATTTTGACCGTGCAAAGGTAGCGCAATCACTTGTCTTTTAAATGAAGACCTGTATGAATGGCACAACGAGGGCTTAACTGTCTCCTCTTTCAAGTCAATGAAATTGATCTCCCCGTGCAGAAGCGGGGATATAAACATAAGACGAGAAGACCCTATGGAGCTTTAGACACCAAAGAAGATCCTGTCAAGTAACCCCTTACAAGGGCCTGAACTAATGGAATCCTTCCCTAATGTCTTTGGTTGGGGCGACCGCGGGGAAACAAAAAACCCCCACGTGGAAAGGGAGCACCCCCTCCTACAACTAAGAGCCGCAGCTCTAATTAACAGAATATCTGACCAATAAGATCCGGCAATGCCGATCAACGGACCGAGTTACCCTAGGGATAACAGCGCAATCCCCTTTTAGAGCCCATATCGACAAGGGGGTTTACGACCTCGATGTTGGATCAGGACATCCTAATGGTGCAGCCGCTATTAAGGGTCCGTTTGTTCAACGGTTAAAGTCCTACGTGATCTGAGTTCAGACCGGAGTAATCCAGGTCAGTTTCTATCTATGGTGTGCTCTTTTCTAGTACGAAAGGACCGAAAAGAAGAGGCCCCTGCTCTAAGCAAGCCTCACCCCCACCTAGTGAAGACAACTAAAGTAGGCAAGAGGGCATACCCCCCATGCCTGAGAGAACGGCATGTTGGGGTGGCAGAGCCCGGTGAATGCAAAAGACCTAAGCCCTTTTTACAGAGGTTCAAGTCCTCTCCTTAACTATGATTTCAGTCCTTATTACCCACGTTCTTAACCCCTTGGCCTTCATTGTCCCCGTCCTCTTAGCCGTCGCCTTCCTCACGCTTCTAGAACGTAAGGTACTAGGGTATATACAACTACGAAAGGGTCCAAATATTGTAGGACCTTACGGACTGTTACAGCCTATCGCCGATGGTGTGAAGCTCTTTATTAAAGAGCCCGTTCGCCCCTCCACTTCCTCTCCCGTACTCTTCCTCCTCGCCCCCCTACTCGCACTCACACTTGCCTTAACCCTTTGAGCCCCCATGCCTCTCCCATACCCAGTCATTGATTTGAACCTTGGGATTCTATTTATTTTGGCCCTATCAAGCCTCGCCGTCTACTCCATTCTAGGCTCAGGCTGAGCATCAAATTCAAAATATGCCCTCATCGGGGCCCTCCGGGCCGTAGCCCAAACCATTTCGTATGAAGTTAGTCTAGGCCTAATCTTACTAAGTACTATTATTTTTACAGGAGGTTTTACCCTACAAACCTTCAACATTGCCCAAGAGAGCGTCTGAATATTACTCCCAGCTTGACCACTAGCCGCAATATGATATATTTCAACCCTTGCGGAGACAAACCGTGCACCTTTTGACCTTACTGAAGGCGAATCAGAGCTAGTATCTGGCTTCAATGTCGAATATGCAGGTGGCCCATTCGCCCTATTTTTCTTAGCCGAATATGCTAATATTCTACTTATAAATACACTTTCCGCTACCCTCTTCCTAGGGGCCTCTCATTTTCCAATACTACCTGAACTTACCGCAGTGAACCTAATAACCAAAGCGGCCCTTCTATCTGTCTTATTTTTGTGAGTTCGAGCCTCTTACCCACGATTCCGCTACGATCAGCTCATACATCTAATTTGAAAAAATTTCCTCCCACTTACACTGGCCCTGGTTATCTGACACCTCGCCCTCCCCATTGCATTTGCTGGCTTGCCACCCCAGCTATAGATAAGAAGCCGTGCCTGAAGTAAAGGGCCACTTTGATAGAGTGACTTATGGGGGTTCAAATCCCCCCCGCTTCTTAGAAAAGGGGGACTCGAACCCCGCCTAAGGAGAGCAAAACTCCTGGTGCTCCCACTACACTATTTCCTAGTAAAGTCAGCTAATTCTAAGCTCTTGGTCCCATACCCCAAACACGAAGGTTAAAATCCCTCCTTTGCTAATGAACCCTTACATCTTAACCGCCCTGCTATTTGGTATTGGTTTAGGCACTACTACCACCTTCGCAAGCTCCCACTGACTACTCGCCTGAATGGGCCTGGAAATAAATACTCTTGCCATCATCCCTCTAATAGCTCAACACCATCACCCCCGAGCAGTTGAAGCAGCCACTAAATATTTCTTGATTCAAGCTGCCGGAGCAGCTATGCTACTCTTTGCCAGCACCACCAATGCTTGATTAACTGGACAATGAGACCTTTTACAGATTGCCCACCCTTTCCCAACAGCTCTTGTCACTTTGGCCCTCGCACTAAAAGTGGGGCTTGCACCAGTACACTCGTGACTACCTGAAGTACTTCAAGGCCTAGACCTAACCACAGGACTTATTTTATCAACCTGACAAAAGCTTGCCCCATTTGCCTTGTTAGTCCAAACCCCTTGTGCCAACACCACCCTTTTAATCATCCTCGGACTCACCTCAACCATTGTAGGGGGCTGAGGAGGCCTCAACCAAACCCAGCTTCGCAAAATTCTTGCCTACTCCTCCATCGCACACCTCGGCTGAATAGTAATTGTGCTACAATTCTCCCCCTCCTTAACTATTTTAACACTACTTACATATTTTATTATAACATTTTCAACATTTCTTATGTTTAAACTTAATAAAGCAACCAGCATTAATGCTCTAGCAACCTCGTGGACAAAAACCCCCGCCCTAACCGCCCTTGCACCCCTTTTATTATTATCCTTAGGAGGCCTCCCCCCACTCACAGGATTTATGCCAAAGTGACTTATTCTTCAAGAACTTGCTAAACAAGACCTTGCCCCCGCCGCAACACTGGCAGCGATAACCGCCCTCCTTAGCCTATATTTTTATCTGCGGCTATCATACGCGATAGCACTAACTATTTCGCCCAATAACCTAACCGCAATCTCCCCATGACGCCTCCCCTCCTTACAACTAACACTGCCACTTGCTACCTCAGCCATAGCTACGCTGCTGCTTCTACCCCTAACACCCGCCGCAATAGCACTAATAACCCTTTAAGGGACTTAGGTTAAAACGAGACCAAGGGCCTTCAAAGCCCTAAGTGAGGGTGGAAGTCCCCCAGTCCCTGATAAGGCTTGCGGGACACTACCCCACATCTCCTGTATGCAAAACAGGTACTTTAATTAAGCTAAAGCCTTACTAGAAGGGCAGGCCTCGATCCTGCAAGATCTTAGTTAACAGCTAAGCGCTCAAACCAGCGAGCATCCATCTATATTTTCCCCGCCTGAACGGCGAGCGAAGGCGGGGAAAGTCCCGGCAGACGACTAACCTGCATCTTCAGATTTGCAATCTGATATGTATAACACCTCAAGACTTCTGGTAAGAAGAGGACTCAAACCTCTGTTTGTGGGGCTACAATCCATCGCTTAAAAACTCAGCCATCCTACCTGTGGCCATCACACGTTGATTTTTCTCCACTAATCACAAAGACATCGGCACCCTTTATCTAGTATTTGGTGCCTGAGCCGGTATAGTAGGCACAGCCCTCAGCCTACTCATTCGAGCAGAACTAAGCCAACCGGGCGCTCTCCTTGGAGACGACCAAATTTATAATGTAATCGTTACAGCACATGCCTTCGTAATGATTTTCTTTATAGTAATGCCAATTATAATTGGAGGTTTTGGAAACTGATTAATTCCCCTAATGATTGGAGCCCCAGATATAGCATTTCCTCGTATAAATAACATAAGTTTCTGACTTCTACCCCCTTCTTTCCTGCTACTACTTGCCTCTTCTGGAGTAGAAGCGGGTGCCGGAACCGGGTGAACAGTGTACCCGCCCCTGTCTGGTAATTTAGCCCACGCAGGAGCATCAGTCGACCTGACAATCTTTTCACTTCACCTAGCAGGTATTTCCTCAATCCTCGGGGCAATCAATTTTATCACCACAATTATTAATATGAAGCCCCCAGCCATCTCTCAATACCAAACACCCCTGTTTGTGTGAGCCGTCTTAATTACCGCTGTTCTTCTCCTTCTCTCCCTACCAGTTCTTGCTGCCGGCATCACGATACTCCTTACCGACCGAAATCTTAATACCACCTTCTTTGACCCGGCAGGAGGAGGGGATCCAATCCTTTACCAGCACTTATTCTGGTTTTTTGGACACCCGGAAGTATATATTCTTATTCTGCCTGGCTTTGGTATGATTTCACACATCGTCGCCTATTACTCTGGCAAAAAAGAACCCTTTGGCTATATAGGCATAGTGTGAGCAATAATGGCTATTGGCCTCCTAGGCTTTATTGTATGAGCTCATCACATATTCACAGTTGGTATGGACGTAGACACGCGTGCTTATTTTACATCTGCCACAATAATCATCGCAATCCCAACCGGTGTTAAAGTATTTAGCTGACTTGCAACCCTACATGGAGGCTCTATTAAATGAGAGACACCCCTTTTATGGGCCCTTGGCTTTATTTTCCTGTTTACAGTAGGGGGGCTTACAGGCATTGTTCTGGCCAATTCATCTCTAGATATTGTACTCCACGATACCTATTATGTAGTAGCCCACTTCCACTACGTATTATCTATGGGGGCCGTATTTGCCATTGTCGCCGCCTTCGTGCACTGATTTCCACTATTCTCAGGCTACACGCTTCACAGCACTTGAACAAAAATCCACTTCGGTATTATGTTCTTAGGGGTAAACTTAACCTTCTTCCCACAACACTTCCTCGGATTAGCCGGGATGCCCCGACGATACTCCGACTACCCTGACGCCTATACCCTATGAAATACAGTCTCCTCAATCGGGTCACTTATCTCCCTAGTGGCTGTTATCATGTTCTTATTTATTATTTGAGAAGCATTCGCCGCCAAACGTGAAGTTCTAGCAACAGATTTAACAACAACCAATGTAGAATGACTACATGGCTGCCCTCCCCCATACCACACATTCGAGGAGCCTGCCTTTGTACAAGTACAAGCAAACTAACGAGAAAGGGAGGAGTCGAACCCCCATAGGTCGGTTTCAAGCCGACCACATAACCGCTCTGCCACTTTCTTTATAAGACACTAGTAAAAGAGTACATTACACCGCCTTGTCAAGGCGGAAGTGTGGGTTAGACCCCCGCGTGTCTTGCTTTTAATGGCCCATCCGTCACAGCTTGGATTTCAAGATGCAGCTTCACCTGTTATAGAAGAACTTCTTCATTTTCACGACCATGCTTTAATAATCGTCTTCCTGATTAGCACACTAGTGCTTTATATTATTCTTGCTATAGTTACCACTAAATTAACGAACAAATATATTTTAGATTCACAAGAGATTGAAATTATCTGAACAATTCTCCCAGCTATCATTTTAATTCTGATTGCACTCCCCTCCCTTCGCATCCTCTATCTTATAGATGAAATTAACAACCCTTTATTAACAATTAAAGCCGTTGGCCACCAATGATACTGAAGCTATGAATATACTGACTACGAAGATCTTGGCTTTGACTCATATATAATCCCCACCCAAGACCTAACCCCAGGACAATTCCGCCTATTAGAAGCCGACCATCGCATGGTTATTCCAGTTGAGTCCCCCATCCGAGTTTTAGTTTCTGCAGACGATGTACTCCACTCGTGAGCAGTACCAGCCCTAGGAGTAAAAATGGACGCAGTCCCAGGCCGCCTTAACCAAACAGCCTTCATCGCATCCCGACCAGGCGTATTCTACGGACAATGCTCTGAGATCTGCGGAGCAAATCACAGCTTTATACCTATTGTAGTGGAAGCAGTTCCCCTAGAACACTTTGAAAACTGATCATCTCGAATACTTGAAGACGCCTCGCTAGGAAGCTAAATAGGGTATAGCATTAGCCTTTTAAGCTAAAGATTGGTGGCTCCCAACCACCCCTAACGACATGCCCCAACTCAACCCCGCACCTTGATTTGCTATTTTAGTCTTCTCGTGAATGGTCTTCCTGGCCATTATTCCCGCTAAAGTTACAGCCCACACCTTCCCAAACACCCCTACTCTGCAAAGCGCAGAAAAAGCCAAAACAGACCCCTGAACTTGACCATGACACTAAGCTTTTTTGACCAGTTTATAAGCCCCACTTATCTAGGGATCCCATTAATAGCCCTTGCCCTTACCCTACCCTGACTCCTTTACCCCACACCTACAACTCGATGATTAAATAACCGATTCCTCGCGCTTCAAGGTTGATTTATTAACCGTTTTACTCAACAGCTCCTTCTTCCCTTAAATATTGGTGGTCATAAGTGAGCTGCCCTCCTAACCTCATTAATGATCTTTTTAATTACCCTAAATATATTAGGACTTCTTCCCTACACTTTTACCCCTACTACCCAATTATCACTAAATTTAGGGCTTGCAGTACCTCTCTGACTAGCAACTGTCATTATTGGCATGCGAAACCAACCAACCCATGCCCTAGGACATCTCCTACCAGAAGGCACACCCGGCCCCCTTATCCCCGTGCTTATCATTATCGAAACAATTAGCCTCTTTATCCGCCCCCTTGCCCTAGGAGTACGACTAACAGCCAATTTAACAGCTGGTCACCTCTTAATTCAACTAATTGCTACAGGCGCCTTCGTACTTCTCCCCCTAATACCAACCGTGGCAATCATCACAACAACAGTACTGGTCCTCCTTACCCTATTAGAAGTTGCTGTAGCAATAATTCAAGCCTACGTCTTCGTTCTCCTACTAACACTATACCTACAAGAAAACGTCTAATGGCCCATCAAGCACACCCCTACCACATAGTTGACCCCAGCCCTTGACCCCTAACAGGGGCAATTGCTGCCCTACTGATAACATCAGGCCTCGCAACCTGATTTCATTTTCGCTCAACAACCTTAATAACCTTAGGAACAGCTCTACTACTTCTTACAATATATCAATGATGACGAGACATCGTACGAGAAGGTACATTCCAAGGACATCATACGCCCCCCGTACAAAAAGGTCTTCGATACGGAATAATTCTTTTCATTACCTCCGAAGTATTTTTTTTCCTAGGATTCTTCTGAGCCTTTTACCACGCAAGCCTCGCCCCCACTCCTGAGCTAGGGGGCTGCTGACCTCCTACGGGCATTACAGCTCTTGACCCATTTGAAGTACCCCTCCTTAATACAGCTGTCCTACTTGCCTCCGGGGTAACAGTCACCTGAGCCCACCACAGCATTATGGAGGGTGAACGAAAACAAACCATTCAATCGCTAGCCTTAACTATTCTTCTAGGCTTTTATTTTACATTTCTTCAAGGCCTGGAATACTATGAAGCCCCCTTTACAATTGCAGATGGCGTATACGGCTCTACCTTTTTCGTAGCCACTGGATTCCACGGACTACACGTTATTATAGGCTCCACATTTTTAGCTATTTGCCTCCTACGACAAATCCAATACCACTTTACATCCGAGCACCACTTCGGGTTCGAAGCAGCTGCCTGATACTGACATTTCGTAGACGTTGTCTGATTATTCCTATATATCTCTATCTACTGATGAGGCTCTTAATCTTTCTAGTATTAAAACTAGTATAAGTGACTTCCAATCACCCGGTCTTGGTTAAAATCCAAGGAAAGATAATGAACGTAGCAATAGCTGTAATTACCATCACTATTTTGCTTTCCGTAGTCCTAGCCATTGTATCCTTCTGGCTTCCCCAAATGACCCCCGACCACGAAAAGCTCTCCCCTTATGAATGTGGTTTCGACCCCTTAGGATCAGCCCGCCTACCATTTTCCCTCCGCTTCTTCCTAGTCGCCATTCTTTTCCTCCTTTTCGATTTAGAAATTGCCCTTCTCCTCCCGCTCCCCTGAGGGGACCAATTAACTTCCCCCTTACTGACACTCTTCTGAGCCGTCGCCGTGCTTATTCTTCTTACCCTTGGCTTAGTTTACGAGTGAATTCAAGGAGGATTGGAATGAGCCGAATAGCCAATTAGTTTAAGAAAAATATTTGATTTCGGCTCAAAAGCTTATGGTTAAAGTCCATAATTGTCTAATGACTCCCGCTCACTTCGCTTTCTCATCGGCCTTTACCCTAGGACTGACAGGCCTAGCATTCCATCGAACCCACCTCCTCTCCGCTCTTTTATGCTTAGAAGGGATGATGCTCTCTTTATTTATTGGACTTTCAATTTGAACCCTTCAACTAGGCTCCACAAGTTTCTCTGCGGCTCCTATGCTTCTATTGGCTTTTTCAGCTTGTGAAGCAAGCGCAGGGCTTGCCCTACTAGTAGCCACAGCTCGCACACATGGCTCAGATCGCCTTCAAACCCTAAACCTCTTACAATGCTAAAAATCCTAATTCCTACCCTAATGCTTCTTCCCACAGCCTGGCTTGCCCCTGCCAAGTGATTGTGACCTACTGCCCTTTCCCACAGCCTAATCATTGCATTGGCCAGCCTCACTTGACTAAAAAATACATCCGAAACAGGCTGATCTTGCCTCACACCCTTCATAGCCACAGATCCCCTCTCGACACCCCTCCTTGTCCTTACCTGCTGACTACTCCCTCTTATAATTTTGGCAAGCCAAAGCCACACAGCACTCGAACCTATTAACCGCCAACGAACGTACATTAGCCTATTAACATCTCTGCAAGTATTCCTTATTATAGCATTCGGTGCCACTGAACTCCTTATATTTTATGTTATATTTGAAGCTACTCTCATCCCCACACTAATTATTATTACTCGGTGGGGCAACCAGGCAGAACGCCTTAATGCAGGAGTATATTTTTTGTTTTATACCCTAGCAGGCTCTCTCCCATTACTAGTTGCCCTCTTGCTTCTTCAAAAGGATACAGGCTCCCTCTCCCTCTTAACCATCCAGTATGCTAGCTCTACCCCCCTTTCATCTTATGCTGACAAACTTTGATGAGCAGGCTGCCTAATTGCATTTTTAGTAAAAATACCCTTATATGGAGCACATCTCTGATTACCAAAAGCACATGTAGAAGCCCCAGTTGCAGGCTCAATGATTTTAGCTGCAGTTCTTCTAAAACTAGGAGGCTACGGCATGATCCGAATAATAGTTATATTAGAACCTCTCACCAAGGAATTAAGCTATCCCTTTATTGTCCTCGCCCTCTGAGGTGTAATTATAACTGGCTCCACCTGCCTTCGCCAAACAGATCTTAAATCCCTCATCGCCTATTCATCCGTAAGCCACATGGGCCTAGTCGTTGGAGGTATTCTTATCCAAACACCTTGAGGCCTTGCCGGAGCCGTAATCCTTATAATTGCACACGGCCTAACATCCTCAGCCCTCTTCTGCTTAGCCAACACAAATTATGAACGTCTCCATAGCCGGACAATACTATTAGCCCGCGGATTACAGATAGTGCTTCCACTCATAGCAACATGATGATTTATTGCCAGCCTCGCAAACTTAGCCCTTCCCCCTCTGCCAAACCTCATGGGGGAACTTTTAATTATTACCTCATTATTTGGTTGATCATGATGAACCCTCATACTCACAGGGGCAGGAACCCTTATTACCGCAAGCTATTCACTTTATATGTTCCTCATGACCCAACGGGGTCCCCTCCCAGCACATATTATTAGCCTAAACCCCTCCTATACCCGGGAACACCTAGTTATAGCCCTTCACCTCCTCCCTCTGCTTCTACTTGTTTTAAAGCCCGAATTAGTATGAGGCTGAACCACCTGTAGATATAGTTTAACAAAAATATTAGATTGTGATTCTAAAGACAGAGGTTAAAATCCCCTTATCCACCGAGAGAGGCTCGCCAGCAACGAAGACTGCTAATCTCCGTGACCTTGGTTGGACCCCAGGGCTCACTCGATCTGCTCCTAAAGGATAACAGCTCATCCATTGGTCTTAGGAACCAAAAACTCTTGGTGCAAATCCAAGTAGCAGCTATGCACTCCTCATCACTTATTATATCATCCAGCTTAGTCATTATCTTTTTACTATTAGCATATCCTATCTTTACGACCCTGGAGCCTCGCCCCCGAAACCCCGACTGAGCCGTCTCCCATGTTAAGACAGCGGTCGCCCTGGCCTTCTTCGTTAGCCTAATTCCCCTATTTCTCTTTCTTAACGAGGGCGCAGAAGCAATCATCACCTCATGAAATTGAATGAATACACTAACCTTCGACGTGAACATTAGCTTCAAATTTGATCACTATTCAGTTATCTTTGTCCCCATTGCCCTCTACGTCACTTGGTCTATTCTAGAGTTTGCATCATGATATATACACGCAGACCCTTATATGAACCGATTCTTTAAATACCTCCTAATTTTCCTTATTGCCATAATTATTCTTGTTACAGCAAACAATCTGTTCCAACTTTTCATTGGTTGAGAGGGAGTAGGCATTATATCATTTCTACTCATTGGCTGATGATACGGACGAGCGGATGCCAACACAGCGGCCCTTCAGGCCGTTGTATATAATCGGGTCGGAGATATTGGATTGCTATTCACAATAGCATGACTAGCAACCAACGCTAACTCCTGAGAGTTACAACAGATTTTTGTAGCAACGAAAGATATAGATCTCACCCTACCACTACTAGGACTGATCGTTGCCGCTACAGGCAAGTCGGCCCAATTTGGTCTTCACCCTTGACTCCCCTCTGCTATGGAGGGTCCTACGCCGGTATCTGCCCTACTGCATTCAAGCACCATAGTCGTTGCCGGTATTTTTCTCCTAGTACGAACAAGTCCCCTCCTGGAAAATAATCAAACTGCCCTCACCACCTGCCTATGCCTAGGTGCCCTGACGACGCTATTTACAGCCACCTGTGCCCTAACCCAAAATGATATCAAGAAGATCGTAGCATTCTCCACATCAAGTCAACTCGGCCTAATAATAGTTACTATTGGCTTGAATCAACCTCAACTAGCCTTCCTCCACATTTGCACCCATGCCTTCTTCAAGGCAATACTATTCCTCTGTTCTGGCTCAATTATTCACAGCCTCAACGACGAACAAGATATCCGAAAAATAGGAGGCATACATCACCTTACCCCCTTTACATCCTCCTGCCTCACTATTGGTAGTTTAGCCCTCACAGGCACCCCCTTCCTGGCAGGATTCTTCTCCAAAGATGCCATTATTGAGGCACTAAACACATCCCACCTAAACGCCTGAGCCCTAGTCCTAACCCTTCTAGCCACCTCATTCACAGCCATCTACAGTCTCCGCGTAGTGTTTTTTGTCTCAATGGGCCACCCACGGTTTAACGCTATTTCCCCCATCAATGAAAACAACCCAGCAGTTATTAACCCCTTAAAGCGACTTGCATGAGGAAGCATTGTCGCTGGCCTCCTAATTATCTCAAGCATTACCCCCCTTAAGACCCCTGTGATATCTATACCTCCGTTGCTTAAATTAGCTGCCCTCGTGGTTACAATTATGGGATTACTTATTGCCCTCGAACTAGCAACACTCACCAATAAACAGTACAAAGTTACCCCTAATCTAATTACCCACCACTTCTCCAACATGTTAGGCTTTTTCCCATCGATTATTCACCGATTTACCCCGAAACTAAATCTAGTTTTAGGACAGACACTTGCCAGCCAGCTGATTGACCAAACTTGACTAGAGAAAGTCGGCCCCAAAGCAATCTCTTCATCAAATATTCCCCTAATTACAACAACAAGCAATACCCAACAAGGAATAATTAAGACATACCTCACCCTATTCCTTCTCACCCTGACCCTTGCTGTCCTATTATTTACCCGTTAAACTGCCCGAAGGGTCCCCCGACTTAGTCCTCGAGTTAACTCCAACACAACAAACAAGGTAAGAAGCAAAACCCACGCACTAAGTACTAACATCCCTCCCCCTAATGAGTACATTAGCGCAACCCCTCCAATGTCACCTCGCAAGACAGAAAGCTCACTAAGCTCATCAGCCGGCACCCATGAGGACTCATATCACCCCCCTCAAAATACACTAGAAGCCACCCCTACCCCTACTAAGTATATCAACATGTCGCCTACAACAGGACCACTTACCCAGCTTTCCGGGTAGGGCTCAGCGGCAAGTGCCGCTGAATACGCAAACACAACTAGTATGCCACCCAAATAAATCAGAAACAGCACCAGCGATAGAAAAGGTCCCCCATGACCAACTAATACTCCACACCCCATGCCCGCCACAACTACTAACCCTAAGGCAGCAAAGTAAGGAGAAGGGTTAGAAGCAACTGCAACCAACCCTAGAACTAACCCAATTAAAAATAAAGACATAATGTAAGTCATAATTCCTGCCAGGACTTTAACCAGAACTAATGGCTTGAAAAACCACCGTTGTTATTCAACTACAAGAACCCACTAATGGCAAGTCTACGAAAGACACACCCTCTCCTCAAAATCGCAAACAATGCCCTAGTTGACCTACCCGCCCCCTCAAATATTTCAGTGTGATGAAACTTCGGCTCTCTCTTAGGACTCTGCTTGATTATTCAAATCCTCACAGGACTATTTTTAGCCATACACTACACCTCTGATATTGCTACAGCTTTTTCTTCCGTTGCTCATATTTGCCGAGACGTAAATTATGGGTGATTCATCCGAAACCTTCACGCCAACGGTGCATCCTTCTTCTTTGTGTGCATCTATGCCCACATTGGCCGCGGACTTTATTACGGCTCATACCTCTATAAAGAAACATGAAACGTCGGAGTAGTCCTATTACTTCTAGTTATAATAACTGCTTTCGTCGGTTATGTACTACCCTGAGGCCAAATGTCCTTTTGAGGTGCCACCGTTATCACCAATCTGCTCTCTGCAGTACCCTACGTGGGTAACGCCCTTGTTCAATGAATTTGAGGTGGATTCTCAGTAGACAATGCAACCCTCACCCGATTCTTTGCCTTCCACTTTTTATTCCCCTTTGTAATTGCAGGCGCAACCATGGTCCACCTCCTTTTCCTTCATCAAACAGGGTCAAATAACCCCCTCGGTCTAAATTCAGATGCCGATAAAATAAGCTTCCACCCCTACTTCTCATACAAAGACTTGTTAGGCTTCGCAGTACTTGTCATTGCCCTTACATGTCTAGCTTTATTCTCACCCAACCTGTTAGGAGACCCAGACAACTTCACCCCCGCCAATCCACTAGTCACTCCTCCCCACATTAAGCCAGAGTGATATTTCCTGTTCGCATATGCAATCCTACGCTCCATTCCCAATAAACTAGGGGGAGTCTTAGCCCTCCTAGCTTCAATCCTCATTCTGATACTCGTACCATTTCTACACACATCTAAACAACGAAGCCTCACTTTCCGACCACTTACACAATTCTTGTTTTGAACCCTGATCGCAGACGTTATTATTCTCACCTGAATCGGGGGAATACCTGTATCACACCCGTTCGTTATTATCGGACAAATCGCATCCTTTTTATACTTTTTCCTCTTCCTAGTCCTCACACCACTAGCAGGCTATGCGGAGGACAAAGCACTTGAATGAGCTTGCACTAGTAGCTCAGCGTCAGAGCCCTGGTCTTGTAAACCAGATGTCGGAGGTTAAAGTCCTCCCTACTGCTCAAAGAAAGGAGATTTTAACTCCCACCCCTGGCTCCCAAAGCCAGGATTCTTAGTTAAACTATTCTTTGTAGTATATGTACAATAATTTTATATACATATATGTATTATCAACATTAATTTATATTAACCATATCATATAGCATTCAAGTACATCTATGTTTTATCACCATATCTAGGGTTTAACCATTCAAGTATTATACGACACGAATATTTTACATAAAGCAAGATAATAAGAATAACAAAACACTTATAAATACCAGGCGAAATTTAAGACCTAACACAAACACTCATAAGTCAAGTTATACCTTTACTCAAAATTCCGTCAAACTCAAATATTTAATGTAGTAAGAGCCGACCAACAAGTCCATTTCTTAATGCCAACGGTTATTGAAGGTGAGGGACAAACATTGTGGGGGTTTCACACAGTGATTTATTCCTGGCATTTGGTTCCTATTTCAGGGCCACATATTGTAAACCTCCCCATAAACTTCATCCTAAGGGGCATAAGTTAATGGTGGAAAACAATAGCGGGAGCGGCCACCATGCCGAGCGTTCTTTCCATCGGGCATATAGTTCTTTTTTTTTTTTTTTCCTTTTCAATAGACATTTCACAGTGCAGGCAATCTAATTGATAAGGTGGGAATCATCTTAGGAAGCAAGGAAATAGTATGAATGGTGAAAGGTCTTTACAAAAGAATTACATATAAGAATATCAAGGACATAAGTAGTGAAATTTAGTCGGAAGATATCTATATTACCCCCTTTTGGCTTTTTCGCGTTAAACCCCCCTACCCCCCTAAACTCCTGAGATAGCTAACGCTCCTGTAAACCCCCCGGAAACAGGAAAACCTCTAGTCGTTTTTTATGGCTTCAAAATGTTTTTATTTACATTATTATAAGTTTTTTTTGATTAATCTGATAAAATTTAAAAAAGTGTTAGGCAGAACCCAACAAGGCCCCGCCTGCATAAAAGGTTAGTCCTAGCTTAACTATTAATCCACCCATAAAAACATAAAATATACACCCATCAACTCCCGAGCCGCTAGTAGAATATTAAACCCCTAGGACACTAAAACCCCTGAGATGACTAACATTTATACACACAAATTCAAAAAACGGGAAAGTCCCGGGCCGTTTTTTTTATGGCTTCAAAATGTTTTTATTTACATTATTATAAGTTTTTTTTGATTAATCTGATAAAATTTAAAAAAGTGTTAGGCAGAACCCAACAAGGCCCCGCCTGCATAAAAGGTTAGTCCTAGCTTAACTATTAATCCACCCATAAAAACATAAAATATACACCCATCAACTCCCGAGCCGCTAGTAGAATATTAAACCCCTAGGACACTAAAACCCCTGAGATGACTAACATTTATACACACAAATTCAAAAAACGGGAAAGTCCCGGGCCGTTTTTTTTATGGCTTCAAAATGTTTTTATTTACATTATTATAAGTTTTTTTTGATTAATCTGATAAAATTTAAAAAAGTGTTAGGCAGAACCCAACAAGGCCCCGCCTGCATAAAAGGTTAGTCCTAGCTTAACTATTAATCCACCCATAAAAACATAAAATATACACCCATCAACTCCCGAGCCGCTTTTTTATGGTTCCAAAAGTTTTTATTTACATTATTATAAGTTTTA